GCTAGTGTAGCTTAAGCCAAAGCATAGCACTGAAGATGCTAAGATAAAAATTAACCCTTTTCACAAGCACGAAGGTTTGGTCCTAGCCTCAATATTAGTTCTAGCTCGGCTTACACATGCAAGTCTCAGCATTCCGGTGAGGACGCCCTAGTCAACCCCAAAAATTTATCTAGGAGCAGGCATCAGGCACATTAATTAATAGCCCATAACGCCTCGCCCAACCACATCCACACGGAAACTCAGCAGTGATAAATATTGCCCCATGAGCGCAAGCTCGAATCAACCAGAGCTAAAAGAGCCGGTCAATCCCGTGCCAGCCACCGCGGTTATACGAATGACACAAATTAATACTCACGGCGTTAAGGGTGATTAAAAAATAACTAACCCAAAATAAAGTCAAGAGCCCGCCAAGCCGTCATACGCTCTTACGGCCAGAAACACCACCAACGAAAGTGACTTTAAAAAAATAGAATATTTGACCTCACGACAGTTAAGACCCAAACTAGGATTAGATACCCTACTATGCTTAACCATAAACACAGCTATTAAACAACCCACCTTAATATTCGCCAGAACACTACAAGCGCTAGCTTAAAACCTAAAGGACTTGGCGGTGCTCCATACCCGCCTAGAGGAGCCTGTTCTATAACCGATAATCCACGTTCTACCCCACCACTTCTTGCCCCGCCCCCGCCTATATACCGCCGTCGTAAGCCCACCCTATGAAGGCCACACAGTAAGCAAAACGGAAACTTCCCCAATACGTCAGGTCGAGGTGTAGCGAATGAAGTGGAAAGAAATGGGCTACATTTTCTCCAAAGAACATACGAACGAAAGTATGAAAAACTTCCCAAAGGTGGATTTAGCAGTAAGTGAACTTTAGAATACTACACTGAAACTGGCCCTGGAGCGCGCACACACCGCCCGTCACTCTCCTCAAAACAATCCCTAAAACATCCATAAAAAAACTTAATATCAAGAGGAGGCAAGTCGTAACATGGTAAGTGTACTGGAAAGTGCACTTGGATTAACCAAAATGTAGCTAAACCAGTAAAGCACCTCCCTTACACTGAGAAGACACCCGTGCAACTCGAGTCATTTTGAACCCCAAAGCTAGCCTAACCAAATCACTAACATACACCTATTAACTAACACAAAATCTAACCACCTAAAATTAAAACATTCCGTCCCTCCTAGTATAGGCGATAGAACAGATACACTTGAGCCACAGAAATAGTACCGCAAGGGAAAGCTGAAAAAGAAATGAAACAAACCATTAAAGTACAAAAAAGCAGAGACTCACTCTCGTACCTTTCGCATCATGATTTAGCAAGAACAACTAGACAAAAAGACTTTCAGCCTAACTTCCCGAAACCAAGCGAGCTACTTCGGAGCAGCACATTAGAGCCAACCCGTCTCTGTGGCAAAAGAGTGGGAAGACTCCCAAGTAGAGGTGACAAACCTACCGAGCTAGGTGATAGCTGGTTATCCAAAAAAAGAACTTAAATTCTGCATTAATCTTTCAACAGGGTACCTAAAAACCTATTTCACTAAACCCTACTGCAAACATTAATAGTTATTCAAAAAAGGTACAGCTTTCTTGAATCAAGAAACAACTTTCTCAGGCGGGTAAAGATCAAACAAGGATTATACCTCAGTGGGCCCAAAAGCAGCCACCTGTCAAGCAAGCGTTATAGCTCAAACATAACCAAAACCCAACAATCCCCATACCCAATTCACAACCCCCTCAAAACTATTGGATTATTTTATTAAATAATAAAAGAAATTATGCTAAAATGAGTAATAAGGAACTAACCCCCTCCCATACATTAGTGTAAGTCAGAAAGAATTAAATCACTGACAATTACCCGGTGTCAAACTGAGATCGTCATGAACTAAACACATAACAAGAAAAACCCATCCAAACCACCGTTAACCCTACACAGGAATGTCCTCGGGAAAGATTAAAAGAAAATAAAGGAATTCAGCAAACACAAACTCCGCCTGTTTACCAAAAACATCGCCTCTTGCCTCACAACCCGTATAAGAGGTCCCGCCTGCCCTGTGACTCATTTAACGGCCGCGGTATCTTGACCGTGCGAAGGTAGCGTAATCACTCGTCTTTTAATTGAAGGCTCGTATGAACGGCATAACGAGAGTTTATCTGTCTCTATTTTCCAATCAATGAAACTGATCTCCTCGTGCAGAAGCGAGAATAAAAACATAAGACGAGAAGACCCTATGGAGCTTTAAACACTTAAGTTACCCTTAACACACACAAACACCTCTACGGAACTAAACTTAATTTAACCCCTAACTTAACCTGTTTTTGGTTGGGGCGACCAAGGGGAAAAACAAAACCCCCTTATCGAATCCGTGATCACCACTAAAATTAGAACCACTATTCTAATTAATAGAACATCTAACGAACAATGATCCAGAAACCTCTTCTGATCAATGGACCAAGTTACCCTAGGGATAACAGCGCAATCCTTTCCAAGAGCCCTAATCACCGAAAGGGTTTACGACCTCGATGTTGGATCAGGACATCCTAATGGTGCAGCAGCTATTAAGGGTTCGTTTGTTCAACGATTAAAGTCCCACGTGATCTGAGTTCAGACCGGAGCAATCCAGGTCAGTTTCTATCTATGAAGGTATTCTTCCCAGTACGAAAGGACCGGAAAAATAAAGCCCATGCCCTCAGGCACGCTTTATTCCCAACCTGTTGAAACCAACTCAAACAGGTAAAAGACACCACCCTAAAACCAAAGACAATGGTTTATCGTTAAGGTGGCAGAGCCCGGTAAATGCAAAAGACCTAAGCTCTTTAACCCAGAGGTTCAACTCCTCTCCTTAACCCATGCTAGACCTTATCCTCCTATATATTATTAACCCCTTAGCCTTCATCATCCCAGTCCTCCTAGCCACAGCCTTCCTCACCCTTGTAGAACGAAAAATCCTAGGCTACATACAACTCCGCAAAGGCCCAAACGTGGTTGGCCCGTACGGTCTCCTACAACCAATTGCCGACGGACTTAAACTATTCACCAAAGAACCAGTACGACCCTCATTCTCCTCCCAATTCCTATTCCTAGCCACCCCTACCACAGCCCTAACCCTAGCCCTACTAATATGAATACCCCTACCCCTCCCACACTCCATCCTAAACCTAAACCTAGGCCTATTATACATCCTAGCCATCTCAAGCCTGACCGTCTACACAATCCTAGGCTCAGGCTGAGCCTCAAACTCCAAATACGCCCTCATAGGGGCCCTACGTGCAGTAGCACAGACTATCTCATACGAAGTAACCCTAGCCTTAATCCTACTCGCCCTAGTTATCCTCACAGGAGGCTTCACACTCCACACATTTAACCTAACCCAAGAAACCATCTGATTAATTGTCCCATCATGACCCCTAGCCATAATATGATATATCTCAACACTAGCAGAAACTAACCGAGCCCCATTCGACCTAACAGAAGGCGAATCAGAACTAGTCTCCGGATTTAACATCGAATACGCAGGAGGCCCATTCGCCCTATTCTTCCTAGCCGAATATTCAAACATTCTACTAATAAACACCCTCTCCGTAATTCTATTCCTAGGGACATCCTACACCCCCCACCAACCACAACTAGCCACCCTCAGCCTCATACTCAAAGCAACTACATTAACCATCCTTTTCCTATGAGTGCGAGCATCTTACCCACGATTCCGATATGACCAACTCATACACCTAGTCTGAAAAAACTTCCTACCACTAACCCTAGCCATAGTACTATGACACTCCACCATACCCATCGCTACCGCCAGCCTACCACCAACGACCTAAAAGGAAAAGTGCCTGAAAAAGGACCACTTTGATAGAGTGGATAATGAATGTTAAAGCCATTCCTCTTCCCCCTCCCCCCACTAGAAAAGTAGGACTCGAACCTACACCTAAGAGATCAAAACCCTCAGTACTTCCACTTATACTATTCCCTAAGTAAAGTCAGCTAATTCTAAGCTTTTGGGCCCATACCCCAAACATGTTGGTTAAAACCCTTCCTATACTAATGAGCCCCTTAATTCTCTCCATCACAATCCTCAGTCTAGGACTAGGTACCACAACAACATTCATCGCCTCCCACTGACTACTTATCTGAGTAGGACTAGAAATCAACACAATAGCCATCACCCCACTCATAATCTACCAACACCACCCACGAGCCACAGAAGCAACCACAAAATACTTCCTTACCCAAGCGACTGCCTCAGCCATCCTACTATTCGCAGCCACTACAAACGCCTGAACAACAGGCCAGTGGTCCATCACTGATATTATTAACCCAACCTCCGCCACACTAATATCCATCGCCCTCGCCCTAAAAATCGGCCTAGCACCACTACACTTCTGATTACCAGAAGTCCTACAAGGACTTGACCTCCCCACAGGACTTATCTTATCCACCTGACAAAAACTAGCACCATTCGCAGTACTACTCCAACTCTACCCCTTACTCAATCCAACACTACTTATTTCCATGGGCCTATTATCAATCGTCATCGGCGGTTGAGGCGGCCTAAACCAAACCCAACTACGAAAAATCTTAGCATACTCATCAATCGCACACATCGGCTGAATAATTACCATCCTACACTACTCTCCCACCCTCACTATCCTAACCCTAGCAACCTACATCATCATAACATCATCCCTATTCCTACTCTTCAACACAAACAATACCACAAACATTAACTCAATCGCCACCTCCTCCACCAAATCACCCCTACTAACAATCATCACCATAATAATTCTCCTCTCCCTAGGAGGCCTACCTCCCCTCACCGGCTTCATACCCAAATGACTAATCCTACAAGAAATAACCAAACAATCCCTAATTATCCCAGCACTAATCATAGCCTTAACAGCCCTACTCAGCCTACTCTTCTACATACGCCTATGCTACTCAATTACCCTCACCCTCTCCCCACACACATCAATCTCCCCATCAACCTGACGCACAAAGACCCTACACCTAAACCCAGCCACCACACTAACTGCATCCCTATCCATTCTCCTCCTCCCGCTCACCCCCATAGTACTTTCACTCACCACATAAGAAATTTAGGTTCAAAAAAACCAAAAGCCTTCAAAGCTTTAAACAAGAGTGGAAACCTCTTAATTTCTGCTAAGACCTGCAAGACTCTATCTCACATCTCCCTGAATGCAACTCAGGCACTTTAATTAAGCTAAAGCCTCCCTAGATAAATAGGCCTCGATCCTACAAAATCTTAGTTAACAGCTAAGCGTTCTATCCAGCGAACTTTTATCTAGGCTTCTCCCGCCGTAAGGCGGCGAGGCGGGAGAAGCCCCGGGAGAAGCCTTTTCTCCTTCTCAGGATTTGCAATCCCGTGTATTTCCTATACTACAGGGCTAACACTGATAAGAAGAGGACTTTAACCTCTCTCTACGGAGCTACAATCCGCCGCTTAAACCTCAGCCATCTTACCTGTGACAATAATTAACCGTTGATTATTCTCTACTAATCACAAAGATATTGGCACCCTTTACCTAATCTTTGGTGCATGAGCAGGCATGGTGGGCACCGGCCTTAGCATGTTAATCCGAACAGAACTAAGCCAACCAGGAGCAATAATAGGTGACGACCAAATCTACAACGTAGTAGTCACCGCCCATGCCTTCGTAATAATCTTCTTTATGGTTATACCTATCATGATCGGGGGATTTGGTAACTGATTAGTTCCATTAATAATCGGTGCCCCAGACATAGCCTTTCCACGAATAAATAATATAAGCTTCTGACTTCTCCCCCCATCCTTCCTACTCCTACTGGCCTCAGCAGGAGTAGAAGCTGGAGCCGGTACAGGATGAACAGTTTATCCACCACTAGCTGGAAACTTAGCACACGCCGGGGCCTCCGTTGACTTAACCATTTTCTCCCTACACCTAGCTGGCATCTCCTCAATCCTAGCATCCATTAACTTCATCACTACAATTATCAACATAAAACCACCCGCAATTTCTCAATACCAAACACCACTATTCGTTTGATCCATCCTCATTACAACCATCCTCCTATTACTATCTCTTCCCGTCTTAGCAGCAGGCATCACAATACTTTTAACTGACCGCAACCTCAACACAACTTTCTTTGATCCAGCAGGAGGGGGTGACCCAATTCTATACCAACATCTCTTCTGATTCTTCGGCCACCCAGAAGTATACATCCTAATCCTACCAGGCTTCGGTATAATCTCCCATGTTGTAGCCTATTATTCAGGTAAAAAAGAACCATTCGGTTACATAGGAATAGTTTGAGCAATAATGGCAATCGGCCTCCTAGGTTTCATTGTATGAGCCCATCACATATTCACAGTTGGAATAGACGTAGACACCCGAGCCTATTTCACCTCAGCAACCATAATCATCGCCATCCCAACTGGAGTAAAAGTATTCAGCTGACTGGCTACCTTACACGGCGGATCTATTAAATGAGAAACACCCATACTATGAGCCCTGGGCTTCATTTTCCTATTCACCATTGGAGGACTAACTGGCATTGTTCTAGCAAACTCCTCCCTTGACATTGTTCTCCACGACACCTACTACGTCGTAGCCCATTTCCACTACGTACTATCAATAGGAGCAGTATTCGCTATCATAGCTGGCTTCGTCCACTGATTCCCACTCATTACCGGCTACACCTTAAACTCCACCTGAACAAAAACACAATTCATAGTAATATTCGTAGGCGTTAACATAACTTTCTTCCCACAACACTTCCTAGGCCTAGCAGGAATACCACGACGATACTCAGACTACCCAGACGCTTACACCTATTGAAACATAATCTCATCAATCGGCTCTTTAATCTCACTCGTAGCCGTAATCATTATAATATTTATTCTATGAGAAGCATTCGCATCAAAACGTGAAATCCTATACATCGAACTCCCACATACAAACGTAGAATGACTACACGGATGTCCGCCACCCTATCACACCTTCGAAGAACCAGCATATGTGCAAGTCCAACAATCCTAATACCCAAGAAAGGAAGGAATTGAACCCCCATTAATTGGTTTCAAGCCAACTACATAACCACTCTGTCACTTTCTTGAGATTCTAGTAAAACAGTATTACACCTCCTTGTCAGGGCGGAATTGTGAGCGCAAATCCCACGAATCTTAAACATGGCACATCCATCCCAATTAGGTTTTCAAGATGCAGCTTCCCCAGTTATGGAAGAACTACTACACTTTCACGATCACACCCTAATAATCGTGTTTCTTATCAGCTCATTAGTTCTCTATGTCATCGTAGCAACAGTCTCAACTAAATTAACTAACAAACACATCTTAGACTCCCAAGAAATCGAAATCGTCTGAACTATTGTCCCAGCCCTTATCCTAATTACTATCGCCCTACCATCCCTACGTATCCTCTACCTTATAGACGAAATCAACGACCCCCACATCACAGTCAAAGCTCTAGGCCATCAATGATACTGAAGCTACGAATATACAGACTACCAAAACCTAGAATTTGACTCCTACATAACCCAAACAACAGACCTCTCCCCAGGACAATTCCGCCTCCTAGAAACAGACCATCGCATAGTAGTCCCCATACAATCCCCAATTCGAGTACTAGTAACCGCCGAAGACGTCATCCACGCATGAACTGTTCCAGCACTAGGAGTAAAAATCGACGCAGTACCAGGACGTCTAAACCAAACAACCTTCATCATTTCCCGCCCGGGAGTCTTCTATGGCCAATGTTCCGAAATCTGTGGAGCCAACCATAGCTTTATACCAATCGTAGTTGAAGCAGTCCCACTAGAACACTTCGAGAACTGATCCTCAATAATGCTTGAAGAACTTTCATTAAGAAGCTAAACCGGGAATAGCATTAGCCTTTTAAGCTAAAAACTGGTGACTCCCAACCACCCTTAATGATATGCCCCAACTCAACCCAAATCCTTGATTCGTGATCTTCACATTCGCATGAGTATTCTTCCTAATTATTATACCAAACAAAGTAATATCTCACCTATTTAATAATAACCCAACTACAGAAAGCACTAAAAAACCACAACCTAGCCCCTGAAACTGACCATGATCCTAAATTTCTTTGACCAATTCCTAAGCCCGTCCCTACTAGGAATCCCCCTCATCGCCCTAGCAATTATAACCCCAGGATTCGTCTTCCCCACACCACCAAAACGATGAGTAAATAACCGTCTACTAACACTACAAACATGATTTATCAACCGATTTACCCACCAACTTATACAACCCCTAAACCTCGGAGGACATAAATGAGCCTCAATACTCACAGCCCTTATATTATTCCTAATTACTATAAACCTATTAGGCCTACTACCATACACATTCACCCCCACAACTCAACTCTCCTTAAATATAGCATTTGCCCTCCCCCTCTGACTAACCACCGTATTAATTGGCATGCTCAACCAACCAACAATGACCCTAGGCCATTTACTACCAGAGGGAACACCAACACCACTAGTCCCAATCCTTATCGTTATCGAAACTATTAGTCTATTTATCCGACCCTTAGCCTTAGGAGTACGACTAACAGCCAACCTCACAGCCGGCCACCTCCTAATACAATTAATTGCAACCGCAGCATTTCTCCTCCTCTCAACTTTACCCTCAATCGCTTTCCTAACCTCACTCATCCTATTCCTCCTAACAATCCTGGAGCTCGCCGTAGCAATAATCCAAGCTTATGTATTTGCCCTTCTCTTAAGCCTATACCTACAAGAGAATGTTTAATGGCCCACCAAACACACGCATACCACATAGTCGACCCAAGCCCATGGCCCCTCACAGGAGCAGTAGCAGCCCTACTTATAACATCAGGCCTCGCTATCTGATTTCACTTCCACACTCTTTCACTACTCTACCTAGGCCTACTCCTACTAACCTTAACCATAATCCAATGATGACGAGACATTATCCGAGAAGGAACCTTCCAAGGCCACCACACCAAACCAGTCCAACAAGGCCTACGATACGGAATAATCCTATTCATCACATCAGAAGTCTTCTTCTTCATTGGCTTCTTCTGAGCCTTCTACCACTCAAGCCTAGCCCCCACCCCTGAGCTAGGGGGTTACTGACCACCCATAGGCATTCACCCCCTAGACCCATTCGAAGTTCCTCTACTCAATACTGCCGTCCTCCTAGCCTCAGGAGTCACAGTCACCTGAGCCCACCATAGTATTATAGAAGGAAACCGAAAAGAAGCCATCCAAGCCTTAACCCTTACAATCACCCTAGGCCTCTACTTCACCGCACTCCAAGCCACAGAATATTACGAAGCCCCATTCACAATTGCTGATGGTATCTACGGAACCACTTTCTTCGTCGCCACAGGCTTCCACGGCCTACACGTCATTATTGGCTCCTCATTCCTACTAGTCTGCCTCATCCGACAAATCCAATATCACTTTACATCACAACACCATTTTGGCTTTGAAGCCGCCGCATGATACTGACACTTCGTAGACGTAGTGTGATTATTCCTTTATGTCTCAATCTACTGATGAGGCTCATAACAACTGCCTTTCTAGTACAAAACTAATACAAATGACTTCCAATCATTTAATCTTGACTAAAACTCAAGGAAAAGCAATGAACCTCATTACACTCACCATGGCCCTCACAGCCCTTATCTCACTAATCATAGCAACCCTAGCCTTCTGACTACCAACCATAAACCCAGATAGCGAGAAAATATCCCCATACGAATGCGGCTTCGACCCACTAGGTAATGCACGCCTACCATTCTCACTCCGCTTCTTCCTAGTCGCTATCCTATTCCTTCTATTCGACCTAGAAATCGCCCTACTCCTCCCACTACCATGAGGTAATCAACTTGACTCCCCCACTACCACCTCCGCACTAACATCCACCATCCTAGCCCTCCTAACCCTAGGATTGGCCTACGAATGACTTCAAGGGGGCTTAGAATGAGCAGAGTAAAAGTACTTAGTCCAAAACCCAAGACTATTGATTTCGACTCAATTAATTATGGTGAAAACCCATAAGTACTTCATGCCCCCTATTCACTTCACCTTCTCCTCCACCTTTTTATTAGCCCTCACAGGTCTTGCCATAAACCGCTCCCACCTCCTATCAGCCCTCATCTGCCTTGAAGGCATAATATTATCCCTATTCATCGCCATCTCCCTTTGATCAACAACAATGCTCTCCCCCACCTGCTCCCCAACACCAATAATCCTACTAACATTCTCGGCTTGCGAAGCAAGCCTAGGGTTGGCCCTCCTAGTAGCCACAACACGCACCCACGGCTCAGACACTCTAAAAAACCTTAACCTCCTACAATGCTAAAAATTATTATCCCTACAATTATGCTATATCCAATTTCATGAATCGCCCCACAAAAATGATTATGAACCACCACTACCATCAATAGCCTCACCATCGCACTTATCAGCCTCCACTGACTCAAATGAAACACAGAATCCGGCTGAGACTTCTCAAACCAATATCTAGGTGTAGACCCCCTCTCCTCCCCACTCCTCACCCTAACCTGCTGACTACTTCCACTAATAATCCTCGCCAGCCAAAACCACTTAACCAACACTGAACCCCACATCCGACAACGCACCTACATCAACCTATTAATCACCCTCCAACTACTCCTCCTATTAGCTTTCGGGGCCACAGAAATAATCCTATTCTACATCATATTTGAAGCAACCCTAATTCCAACACTCATCATTATTACCCGATGAGGTAACCAAACCGAACGATTAAGTGCAGGAATATACTTCCTATTCTACACACTCATAGGATCTATACCACTCCTAATCGCTCTTCTCACCCTACAAAATGATATTAACTCACTCTCAATACTAACCCTCCAATCTAACCATTTCCCTAACCCCCACTCATGAACAAACAAAATATGATGAATAGCATGCTTAATCGCATTCATAGTAAAAATACCCCTATACGGAGCACACCTGTGACTACCCAAAGCCCACGTAGAGGCCCCCATCGCCGGTTCCATAATTCTAGCCGCCATCTTACTAAAACTCGGAGGCTACGGAATAATACGAATCATCCCCATCCTCAACCCCCTCACAAAAGAAATAGCCTTCCCGTTCCTAATCCTAGCCCTATGAGGCATCATCATAACAAGCTCCACCTGCTTGCGCCAAACAGACTTAAAATCCATAATTGCCTACTCATCAGTAAGCCACATAGGACTCGTAACAGCGGCCATCCTAATCCAAACACCATGAAGCTTTGCAGGCGCAGTGGCCCTAATAATTGCCCACGGCCTAATCTCATCCACCCTATTCTGCTTAGCTAACACTAACTATGAACGAACACACACCCGAACCTTACTATTAACCCGAGGCATACAGATTATTCTCCCACTAATAGCCACCTCATGATTCATCACTAACCTAGCAAACCTAGCCCTACCACCATCCCCAAACCTCATAGGAGAAATCCTTATCATTTCCTCCCTCTTCAATTGATCCCAATGAACCATCATCATCACCGGCCTAGGAGTACTACTTACCGCCTCCTACTCCCTATATATGTTTATCATAACACAACGAGGCCCAACCCCCCTTCACCTCACCCTCCTAAACCCATCTCACACGCGGGAACACCTCCTAATATACCTCCACCTAATCCCAACACTCCTCATTATCTCTAAACCCGAATTAATCCTAGGCTGAACCTCATGTAATTATAGTTTAATTTAAAACATTAGATTGTGGTTCTAAAAATAAAAGTTAAACCCTTTTTAATCACCCAAGAAAAGTCTGGGACAAGAGAAATTGCTAATTTCCCCATCCATGGTTCAAATCCACGGTTTTCTTAAAGCCTTAGAAAGATAATAGCCATCTATTGGTCTTAGGAACCAAAAACTCTCGGTGCAACTCCAAGCTAAGGCTATGAATTCACTAGCCTTCAACACATCCTTCCTACTAATCTTCACCACCCTCCTCTACCCCCTACTTCTACCAACAATCGCCCCACCTAACCAAACCTGACCATCAATCCATATTAAAACAGCTGTAAAAACCTCCTTCCTCATCAGCCTAATTCCAACATTCATCTTCCTAGACCAAGGTCTCGAGTCCATCACAACCACCTGAAACTGAACTAACCTGGGAACCATAGACATTAACCTAAGCTTCAAATTCGACACCTACTCCACCATCTTCACTACAGTTGCCCTTTACGTAACCTGATCTATCCTAGAATTCGCCCTCTGATACATACACTCAGACCCTAACCTCAACAAATTCTTCAAATATCTTCTTACATTCCTAATCACAATACTTATCCTAATCACGGCAAATAATCTATTCCAACTATTTATCGGATGAGAAGGAGTAGGCATTATATCATTCCTCCTAATTGGCTGATGATCTGGTCGAAACGATGCAAACACCGCCGCCCTCCAAGCTGTTATCTACAACCGCATTGGAGACATTGGCCTAATCATAACCATAGCATGACTAATCACAAACCTCAACTCATGAGAAATCCACCAACTCTTCCCCCTCTCCAAAGACATTAATATAACCCTCCCGCTCCTAGGACTAGTCCTAGCAGCGGCCGGAAAATCCGCCCAATTTGGCCTACACCCATGGCTCCCAGCAGCCATGGAGGGTCCCACACCAGTCTCTGCCCTATTACATTCAAGCACAATAGTGGTAGCAGGCATCTTCCTACTTATCCGACTCCATCCTCTAATCCAAAACAATCCACTAATCCTATCCGCCTGCCTATGTCTTGGAGCATTAACCACACTCTTCACAGCTACCTGTGCACTCACCCAAAATGATATTAAAAAAATCATCGCCTTCTCCACATCAAGCCAACTAGGACTAATAATAGTAACCATCGGACTAAACCAACCCTACCTAGCCTTCCTACATATCTGCACACACGCCTTCTTCAAAGCAATACTATTCCTATGTTCCGGTTCAATCATCCACAGCCTTAACAATGAACAAGACATTCGAAAAATAGGAGGCATACACAACCTCCTCCCCTTCACCTCATCCTCCATCACAATCGGCAGCCTAGCCCTCACTGGCATGCCATTCCTATCTGGCTTTTTTTCAAAAGACGCCATCATTGAAACAATAAACACATCACACCTAAACGCCTGAGCCCTAACCCTGACCCTCCTAGCCACATCATTCACCGCCATTTACAGCCTACGCCTAGTCTTCTTCTCACTCATAAAACAACCCCGATTCCTACCCATATCACCAATCAACGAAAACAATCCCCTCCTCATCAACCCAATTAAACGCCTCACCTACGGAAGCATCCTAGCCGGACTAATCATTACCTCCAACATACCCCCCACAAAAACCCAACTAATAACAATACACCCCCTCCTAAAACTCTCCGCCCTCCTAGTAACAACCCTAGGCCTACTTCTAGCTCTAGAACTAACCAACCTAAGCTCAACCCAACTCAAAACCCACCCCAACTCACCACCAACTTATAACTTCTCAAACATACTCGGCCACTTCCCCTCAATCATTCACCGCCTCCTACCAAAACTCAACCTAACCTGGGCCCAAACCATCTCCACCCATATAATCGACCTAACCTGAACTGAAAAAATTGGACCGAAAAGCCCTATCATCCAACAAACATTTATAATTAAACTTTCAACCTCCCCCCAACAAGGACTTATCAAAACATATCTACTCATACTCCTACTAACCCTCTCCTCCTCCATAGCACTCATTTCACTGTACTAAACCACACGCAAACTCCCCCAAGAAACCCCCCGCACCAACTCCAACACCACAAATAAAGTTAAAAACAACATTCAACCACCTAAAATCAATACACATCAACCCCACGAATACAACAACGCCACCCCACCAAAATCATTACGAGCCATGCCCATCCCAACAAACTCTTCACCACCTATTCAACCTCCCCAACCTCAACCAACCACAAAACTAAACCCCACCCAAATAACAATACCCAGATAACCAACCACATAAACCAAAACAGACCAATCACCCCACGACTCCGGATATGGCTCCGCAGCCAAAGCTGCTGTATAAGCAAACACAACCATCATACCACCTAAATAAATCAAAAACAAAACTAAAGATAAAAAAGAACTACCAAATCCAACCAACAAACCACACCCCACACCAGCCGAAACCACCAACCCAAGTGCAGCAAAATAAGGAGACGGGTTAGACGCTACCGCCACTAAACCCAAAATAAAACCTATTATCAAAACCAATAATATATATGTCATCATTCCTACTTAGACTTTAACTAAGACCTCTAATCTGAAAAACTACCGTTGTTATTCAACTATAGAAACCATGGCCACAAACATCCGTAAAACTCACCCCCTACTCAAAATCATTAACAGCTCACTAATTGACCTTCCAACCCCGATCAACATCTCAATCTGATGAAACTTTGGCTCCATTCTAGGCTTATGCCTAATCATTCAAATCCTCACAGGCCTATTCCTAGCCATACACTACACCCCAGACATCTCATCAGCCTTCTCTTCAATCGCACATATCTCACGTGACGTAAACTACGGCTGACTAATCCGCAACATCCACGCTAATGGCGCCTCCATATTCTTCATCTGCACCTACCTACATATTGCTCGAGGACTGTACTATGGCTCCTACCTAAACAAAGAAACCTGAAATATCGGAGTCATCATCCTACTACTACTTATAATTACCGCATTCGTAGGCTACGTCCTCCCCTGAGGACAAATATCATTTTGGGGGGCAACCGTTATTACCAACCTACTATCCGCCTTCCCATATATCGGAAACACACTTGTGCAATGAATCTGAGGCGGATTCTCAGTTGATAACGCAACATTAACCCGATTCTTCACATTTCATTTTCTCTTTCCCTTTATAATTGCAGCCCTGACTATAATTCACCTTCTCTTCCTTCATGAAGCAGGATCTAACAATCCAACCGGATTGGCATCAGATATGGACAAAATCCAATTCCACCCCTACTACTGATACAAAGACCTAGTCGGATTCTTCTTCCTCCTACTCCTACTCACTACCCTAGCCCTCTTCACACCCAACCTACTAGGCGACACAGAAAACTTTATCCCAGCCAACCCCCTCGTCACACCACCCCATATTAAACCAGAATGATACTTCCTATTCGCCTACGCCATCCTACGCTCCATCCCCAACAAACTTGGAGGCGTACTAGCCCTAATCTTCTCAATCCTAATCCTACTCTTAGTGCCTATACTACACACCTCCAAACAGCGGAGCCTCACCTTCCGCCCAATCACCCAACTCCTCTTCTGACTTCTAGTGGCCAACACATTTATCCTAACATGAATTGGCGGCCAACCTGTAGAACAACCATTTATCACCATCGGCCAAATCGCCTCAATCACATACTTCTCCCTATTCCTTATTATATTCCCAATCGCTGGTTGATTGGAAAACAAAATAATAAACCTCTAAACCCGCTCTGGTAGCCTAACCCAAGGCATCGGTCTTGTAAACCGAAGATTAGAAGTGAAAATCCTCTCCAAAGCAGCACCCCCTCAGAAAGAGGGGTATCAAACCCCCATCCTTGGCTCCCAAAGCCAAAATTTTCAATTAAACTACCCTCTGGCAATCACTGACAGACCACATAATATGTAAACCATACATAGGACATATATACTTAACTCCCCTACCAACCCTATCCCCATACATAGTACTATAATCATACTATGTTTAATACTCATTAATCTATCTACCCCTATACTCATACTNATACTATGTTTAATACCCATTAATCTAYWTWCCNNNNAWTATMMTMWWATGGWTAAGTCCCAATATTTTATAAATCACTATTCCATAATACATTCAAACAGACATAAATAGATCAACCCCATGTACCTCTCATTAATCCCCACAGTTTACTAGCGTTCATCACAAAATACAAGGGTTACATCTCACCAAGTAGACCAGATTTTGTTATTAATAATCACGATTCATTTTCCACTAATTATTGATCAACATTAAAAGACGTCAAGCTATTTCCATAACTATCTAATTATTAGTCCAATTGAATTTACAATCCATTATAATTAAACATCCCACCTTTGCGGCATTCACTCTACCATCCTATTAATCACTTAATTGTTTAGACATTATTCAATAACATGTCACGTCTTAAAATAAATACTATTTATTTTAAGACGTTCCATTGACTGTTGACCTTTAATTGATGATCACAAGCTCTATAGTTATAAATTATAATATTCAGCTATAAATCAAGATCAAATGGCCATTCATTCCGTTACTGGACTATAAGTTTCCGCTAGTTAGCGTAACTTTGTCTCACCTCCCGCACATACCTGAGCATTTCACACTAATTTCGAAGGCCCAGCGACATTAGGCACCCCTGTAAGGCATCTCACCCGTAATCGCGGCTTGTTGCACTCCTTCTGGCCTAGTTCCCTTAGAAGTCATCTCACCCCTAACCGGCTCCTGTTCCGCGTCACGGATCGGGTAAATCTGAATACTTATGATCCGCGTTCCGCGGATCACTCGTATTAAGATTCTTAACCCCGATCCTACGCTACACGACGGACCGGGGGAGATACTATCATTCCTCGACCTTTTGGATTTAGGAGGGGGGCTCCCGTAACGGGAGCCTGTTTAAGCTTCAACACCCCCTGCGGCCGGTCCTCTCTGATAGGGTAGTATTACCCTCGACATCCTAGTCATTTAATCAACTACTATTTACTTCACCGGGACACGTGTCAAGGACTAACGACAAAGGTCAAAGATAGGTCAAATATCAAGATCTTACTTAGGTTTAACCTTTCGGAGAATAACATATAATAAAGGAAAAACATATTGTATTTCACTACAATCACCAAACTTCGACAAAAACGTAATAAATTAAGTCTTAATAAAACAAGAAGAACACGTGAACTGACTCGAAACGGAAGATAATTTGAAAAATTTTTTTGAAAAAACCCTTACAAAAAAACCCCCCCTTCCCCCACGTGCACGCCYGGATTTTCCTCGCAAAACCCCAAAAACGAGGGCCAAAACGCACTTTTTCACGAAAAACAACAAAAAAAAATCATGTGTAAAAAAGATCTTTTTTGTAAAATATAAAATTTAACGGCAACAAGAATATCAACAAAAATATTACCGTCATCAGGACGTTACCCCACTTATTTCACAAAATATACCCCTTTTTGCCCCAGTGTAACTAATAAGTTCCTAAATTCCATCGTATAACACAAGGCCTTCCATAGTGTACATGCACACACCACACCCCACACCAGCCGAAACCACCAACCCCATCACCACCGCCTAACCCCTAACCCCTCCACTATGACT